TCGAAAGGCAATGAAAAAGGCTATTGAATTAGCTGAACAAACGGATACAAAAGGAATGCAAGTACAAATTGCAGGGCGGATTGACGGAAAAGAAATTGCACGTGTCGAATGGATCAGAGAGGGCAGGGTTCCCCTACAAACAATTCGCGCTAAAATTGATCATTGTTCCTATACAATTCGAACTATCTATGGAGTATTAGGCATAAAAATTTGGATATTTGTGGACGAGGAATAATAGACCTTTATTTATCTTGCCATTCTGGCCAGTGATAGAACAAAAAATAACAAACTGTTTCATTCTTTTTCCGTTAAATCAAACAAAAATGAGCAATTCTAATTCTATAAGGTTGAATAAAAATTCGATTGACCATTTGTTATAATTGCTATGCTTAGTGTGTGACTCGTTAATTTTTCTTTAGAGTTTAGAGTTGGAATTAAAAAAAAATAGACTAAACCCTACTTAAACTTAATAACTATATAAAATAAATAAAAACAAAAATAAAAACAAAATAAACTAATAACCAACTTATTGCTTCGTATTGTCGAGATCCCAAGAAACAGTCACTATATGAGATGAGTGGATCAATCATATAGTTGCAGCAACTGCAACTAAAATCTTTTCCATAAAAAATCAGATTATGGGTTGTGAAACAAAAATAAAGGGATGTGGATAAATGGAAGGATGATAGAAAGAGAGAACAAAAATATCAATGATATATGATTCCAATATGTATGGTCTATGAATTACCTCATAAAGGCAATGTGATAAAGCATCAATACTGAATAAATATAAATAATAATAAAGAGCCTCGGGTTAATAAAAACTAAGGAGATTGACTCGAGAAGGAATTTTGTTGGGAGCTCCATTGCAGAGTTCAGGCCTAACCATTAATGGAGAAGCTATGGGAACGACGGAACCTGTGACTGCATAGGATTCTACTGAAAACGAATCCGAATAATTCATTGGGTGGGATGGCGGAACGAACCGAGAAAAAATTTATTTATTCTGAGAAGTCATGGGTTGACCTAGGAATAAAACAGTAAAGAGTCAATATTCGCCCGCGAAACCTTTATTTATTGAGATTACATTACAATATTTTGGCATCATTTGATAAGGGTAAAAATAAGGATCAAGGATCGTTATAAAATAAAAAGCATTATCTATAATTATAAAACTATAATTATAAAAAGCATTATCTATAATTTATATCTATAAATATGCATAACATAAATATTCTAGCTGTATATCCTGTATATACATCTTCCTGTATAACAAAACAAATTCAATATTAATAAATGTCTTAGTGTATTAGTTTATTAAATACATACATGCGTATCTGTAATATTATTGAATCCTTTCATTCGCGAGGAGCTGGATGAGAAGAAACTCTCATGTCCGGTTCTGTAGTAGAGATGGAATTAAGAAACGACCATCAACTATAACCCCAAAAGAACCAGATTTCGTAAACAACATAGAGGAAGAATGAAGGGAATATCTTGTCGGGGCAATCGTATTTGTTTCGGCAGATACGCTCTTCAGGCACTTGAACCCGCTTGGATCACAGCTAGACAAATAGAAGCGGGGCGAAGAGCAATGACACGATATGCGCGTCGTGGTGGAAAAATATGGTTACGTATATTTCCCGACAAACCTGTTACAGTAAGACCTGCGGAAACACGTATGGGTTCGGGGAAGGGATCCCCCGAATATTGGGTATCCGTTGTTAAACCAGGTCGAATACTTTATGAAATGGGCGGAGTATCAGAAGCTGTAGCCAAAGCAGCTATTTCACTAGCTGCGTCCAAAATGCCTATACGAACTCAATTTGTCAGGATAGGTATGTAGAACTAAACAGTGTATTGAGGATGAAAAAACAACGGCAAGTTTATTTATTTCTGGACAGAGAATATTTATTTTTTCCTTCATCCTTTGCATTAAAATAACGGATTCCAATAAAATGATATGATTCAACCTCAGACCCTTTTGAATGTAGCGGATAACAGCGGAGCTCGAGAATTGATGTGTATTCGAATCATAGGAGCTGGTAATCATCGATATGCTCATATTGGTGACGTTATTGTTGCTGTAATCAAAGAAGCAGTGCCTAATATGCCACTAGAAAGATCGGAAATAATTAGAGCTGTAATTGTACGTACTTGTAAAGAACTCAAACGTGACAACGGTATGATAATACGATATGATGACAATGCTGCGGTTGTCATTGATCAAGAAGGAAATCCAAAAGGAACTCGAGTTTTTGGTGCGATCGCTCGGGAATTGAGACAGTTGAATTTTACTAAAATAGTTTCATTGGCTCCCGAGGTATTATAAATACTACTAGATGGGACTATGATATATCAGAACATCTAAAATAGATCAAATTTAGTAGATTAGTAGATTGTGTCTCACGCATATACTTTTAATAATAAATAATTTTATAATAAAATAAAAAAAAAAAAAAAAAGAAAGAAAATAAAACAAAGAAAAAAAGGAAACATGTTGATTATATCAAAATTAGGAGGCACCAATAATTATAGTTCGTCATGGGTAAGGACACTATTGCCGATATAATAACTTCTATAAGAAATGCTGACATGAATAAAAAAGGAACGGTTCGAATAGCATCTACTAATATCACCGAAAATATTGTGAAAATACTTCTACGAGAAGGTTTTATTGAAAACGTTCGGAAACATCAGGAAGGTAACAAATATTTCTTGGTTTCAACTCTGCGACATAGAAAGACTAGGAAAAGAATACACAGAACTATTTTAAAGCGTATCAGCCGACCCGGTTTACGAATTTATTCCGACTATCAACAAATTCCTAAGATTTTAGGTGGAATAGGAATTGTAATTCTTTCTACTTCCCGAGGTATAATGACAGATCGAGAAGCTCGACGAGAAAAAATTGGAGGCGAACTTTTGTTATATATATGGTGATCCTCCTCCTCTGGTATCCTAATTTTCTCTCTAACTTCCTATTTGTGAAATAGAGAGGAAAAGTGAGTTATATAACTCTTCCTCCATTAGTTGATACTTCAAGGAAGTTACCTGGAATGAAAGAACAAAAATTTATTCATGAAGGTTTAATTACTGAATCACTTCCCAACGGTATGTTTCGGGTCCGCCTAGATAATAAAGATGTAATTCTAGGTTATGTTTCGGGAAGGATCCGGCGCAGTTTTATACGGATACTACCTGGGGATAGAGTCAAAATTGAAGTAAGTTGTTATGATTCAACCAGGGGACGTATAATTTATAGACTTCGCAACAAAGATTCGAATGATTAGGTGATTTTTAAAGCATTCCTTTCATGACGATACAATTCGAAGTTAAAAAAAATCAAGAGACTTATTTTCTTCCAAGGAATAGATTCAAAATTAAGGTAAGGAATAAGAAATATGAAAATAAGGGCTTCCGTTCGTAAAATTTGTGAAAAATGTCGACTGATCCGTAGGCGCGGACGAATTATAGTGATTTGTTCCAATCCGAGACATAAACAGAGACAAGGATAATCTTTCTAAAAAAGAACTTTCTAAAGAAAAGACAAAAATAAAGGATTTCTTTTAATATGAAATGGATATTTCCGTATCTTTTCTTTCCGTATATTTCTGACTTATATTTATAAGATGATAAAATATGACAAAAGCTATACCAAGAATCGGTTCACGTAGGAATGGGCGTATTGGTTCACGTAAGAATGGACGTAGAATACCAAAAGGAATTATTCACGTTCAAGCAAGTTTCAACAATACCATTGTAACTGTTACAGATGTACGAGGTCGGGTGGTTTCTTGGGCCTCTGCTGGTACTTCCGGATTCAAAGGGACAAGAAGAGGGACACCCTATGCTGCTCAAGCGGCGGCATTAAATGCTATTCGTACAGTGGTTAATCAGGGTATGCAACGAGCAGAAGTTATGATAAAAGGTCCTGGTCTCGGAAGAGATGCAGCATTACGAGCCATTCGTAGAAGTGGTATACTATTAAGTTTCGTACGTGATGTAACACCTATGCCACATAATGGATGTCGACCCCCTAAAAAAAGACGTGTGTAGAAATAAGAAAAAAACGGATTTCAAGAGAAATAAATGATTCAATGATCTGATCAAATAATAGTATTAGTATAGTATGGTTCGAGAGGAAGTAGCAGGATCCACTCGAACACTACAGTGGAGGTGTGTTGAATCGAGAGTAGACAGTAAACGTCTTTATTATGGTCGTTTCGTTCTGTCCCCGCTTATGAAAGGTCAAGCCGATACTATAGGTATTGCCATGCGAAGGGCTTTACTTGGAGAAATAGAAGGAACATGTATCACACGTGCAAACTCTGAGAAAGTGCCGCATGAATATTCTACGATAATAGGTATTGAAGAATCGGTACATGAAATTTTACTAAATTTTAAAGAAATTGTATTGAGAAGTAATATATATGGAGTTAGAGACGCATCCATTTGCGCCAGGGGCCCTAAATACGTAACCGCTCAAGATATCATCTCACCACCTTCCGTGGAAATAGTTGACACAACACAACATATAGCTAACCTGACGGAACCAATTGATTTGTGTATTGGATTACAAATCAGGCGAGATCGTGGATATCGTACGAAACCAACAACTAACTCTCAAAATGGAAGTTATCCTATAGATGCTGTATCTATGCCTGTTCGAAATGCGAATCATAGTATTCATTCTTATGGGAATGGGAATGAAAAACAAGAGATACTTTTTCTAGAAATATGGACGGATGGAAGTTTAACTCCTAAGGAAGCACTTTATGAAGCTTCTCGTAATTTAATTGATTTATTTATTCCTTTTCTACATGCGGAGGAAGAGGACATTAATTTCAAAGAAAATAAAAACAGGTTTACTCTACCCATTTTTACCTTTCAAGATAGATTAACCAATCTAAAGAAAAACAAAAAAGAAATTCCATTGAAATGTATTTTTATTGACCAATCAGAATTACCTTCCAGGACCTATAATTGTCTCAAAAGGT